AGCGTGACCACCTGCACTCCATCTATTGGCTTGTACAAAGACCTAAGGAACCGAACCTCCTTATAGTATAGATAGAGGCTCACCTATGACGGGGTTGGTTGATAAGATCGGCCAGCTAAACCAAATATCCGAATGGTTCCCATTTAGCGATTTTGAAAACGGATCTCCTTAAGGGTTCAGTGAGTTCAGCTATCACAAATTTCCCTTCTTGGGTTTAGAAAAGTATCCTATCAGTTAGAGAGCCGGCTCATGAATGCATTAGACATCAAATAGAGGATGGAAAGGACTAAAAAAAAATCAATAACCAGAGTTCAAAGCGGAAAGGGATTGACTTGGTTGGTTCACTGACAGTCTCGTTCGCGTATCACCCGCTGGCGGATCGACAACGGGGGCTGGGGTGTTCCGACCACTTCTTCATCTGTTAGAATCACAGCACAGTTCCGATCCCTGATAGCTTGCTGGCCTAGGCTTACTAGTAGATGACTGTCTAATAGGGAAAGCTCTATTACTATTAGCTATAGCCCTACCATGTAAGATAGAATCTCTAGCCCCAAGGTACATCTATTATTCTTCCTTAGATTACCTACAATATAGTTTTATATACCAGGAAAAGATCTCTCTTAGCGTTAACCTATAGTCGTCCTACCTATCCCTATTAATAGCCTTCTTTGTGCTATTTCCATTTCCCTCTCATGGAAAATCAATGTATAGATTCGCGCCGTATACCTACGCATATCGCTTAGCGCTTGACCCATATGGATAGCTGGCAACTCCCACTCAAACAATATAACTAGATCACTGAAAACTATTGGCTCGGCTGGAAGAGAACTGTTCGATAGCTCGATATACTAGATATACTAAGGGGAGATAGGCTGGGCTGGAAATGGCTGAAAGAGATTAAGACTAGACCAATAAGCTTTCTCCAACTAGCTCTGCAAGAAAAATGTAACCTCCTTCTGGTTGGCCTGAACCGACATCGAAAGAAAGAACAAGAGGTTCGGCAGGAAGAGCTACTCAAATTGCCACTTTCTTAGCTGGCCGAGAGAAGGAAAGAAAGTCAATACATGTAAGGAAACTCTTCTAGCTTGGCAGACATGGAGAAGGAATTAGACAATGGACTGACAGAGAGAATAGAAGGGGAATGCCTAAACTTAGGGGAAGGCAAAGAAGAGGATATGTGATAGGCTGGCGGGACCCTCACAATGGACGGCTTTACTGATTGAACTGTCTTACTCGCTGGAAATAAAGAAAAACAGAAAGGGTAATAAATAAAGCAGAGAAAAGGGAAAGCAAGCCTATTTGAGATAGAGGGGGAAACCCATATGTTAGAGGGAAAAAAATCTATCTATCTTAGCTCTACAATGTAATTTTCTCGTTAGCCTAGACCTCCATGGGGAATACCTACTAGGGAAAAACTATTAGCTTGTCTGGCACGCCATCATCAGAAGGAAACTCGCCTGCAATTGGAGGGGTTGGATCGAATGCAGAGGCACAGTCCCAAGCACTATAAAAAACTCGAAATCAAGACAATAGAACTACAAGAGACTCTATTATAGTAGGAACTTCCCTAAGTGCTTAGGAAGAATAAGTGAAGTAAAATGAGAAAGCTTAATCTGTTACTTCAATCTATAGTAGGTTCCTTTCAATCCAAGGGGAAGTGAGAAAGCAAATTCTTTTTTCATAGCCGATTACCTGCCAGACATTTCCAATTACTTTTTTTCCAGCTAGTGCCAGGCGAGTCATAATATACTCCTTTTTCCCAGCCAGCGAGTTATCCTCCAGACAGTTTCCTGACAGCCTGTCTAGAATGAGTTTCGAATTCCATTCCCACTAGTGCAAATGGAGCTGGAAAAGCTGGAGTTGTTCAAGCAGAGCAGGATAAAGTGGCTAGGTCAAGCGCAAGGAAGTTTGTTTGAAAGCAGCGGGAAAAGGGGAGTTAAGTCAAACTAGGGAGGAAAGCTTTCGAGCAGTGCCAAGGCAAGCCCGTTTGAAGGAGTATCTCAAGCTGTCTCAAATAAGCCAGCAGGCAGGCGACCATCTTCAGCAGTTGGAGCGTAGTCGCTCGACCGATAGGGAGAGGGGGAAAAGAGGGCGGGTTCCTTAGAAGCCAGTTCATCTTCCCTTGGTTATCTCTTCGATCCAGTTGGAGTTGCTTTCGATGGCCCTGGGGAACCTGTCTATATAAGAGATTCCCTGGCTTTCTTTGATAGGTCATCTGGTGAATGTGCTTTTGTCCCTGAGGGATAACTAATGGATACATGTCTTTCTTTTTCCAGTTCCATTCCAGGAGAAGAATGCCATGCCACTCAACCAGAGGCAGAGAAGAGGCGATTCAGCAAGAGAGGCACAACTCCGCTATTGACCCGATCAACTTGTTTTGACTCGACAAAACCCAATCTACTCGTATCTGTGGCTTTCCTTTGAAAATCGAGTTCATAAAATGAGTTTTTCTCTTTGAAAAGGTTCCGAATTTGCGTATCTTCTCCCGAGAAGGAATGCACTAAGTTAAGTAAGTGGTCATCAGTTGTATCTTCCCCCAGAGAGATAGCTAGGCTCGCAGGCACAGCCCTCTGTTGTAAAGGTTTTTAAGCTTTCCTCGCATGAGCAAAGAGCTAGTGTATCTCCAACTCCGTCTGCTCTTGGTAAAGCGACTTCTCCTTTTTTCTGAATTGTCTGACACCGGGTATTGTACTACTAGTGTAGCGCTGGCACTTTTGGTACGCCCCTCTGATCGCATTCCTTTGACCTGTCGTTTCGAGTCTTAAGTTTTTCGAATTGCTAAAAAACATCGTATGAGGCCTCCATTCATAATGGAAGCAATCAAAATTCATCCTACTTTCTTCCTGTTTTTTTTTTGTTTTCAAAGGCGGGCGCTTAGAGTAAAGCTGCGTGAAAACTTAGAATCTTCGTCCATCAATTTAGACCGGGCGCTTCCTCCTTAGTTAGTGCTTTTGAAGTATCCATTGAAAGATCCTTCCCTTTTTTTTCCGGTTTCCACAAGCATTGCCCTTCGTAGCTGCATTAGGAGACATTAGATAGACTCCGGTGATACACTAAGAGAGTCGGCTAGGTAGTACACAACGAGGCTTCCTCGCCTGACATCTAGGAAAGCTCTTTTCTGCTGTGCTTGCCACTACTGTCTAATAGGGTTTTAAAGTAGAATAAGTAGGCTTTTTTTCGATTGAAGCTCTCCTCGAACCATTTCTGATGATTGAGCCTTTCCTGAGTCAGTGCGAAAGCTCTGCTTTAAGTCTTTCTTCAGAGTTCTAGCAAGCCCTTCTTTGACCGGGCATTTCTGCTAGTTGATTCTACACCCATTTCTGGGTATTTTATGCCACATCTCATACCCGTAGTACCGGGTCTTGACCATGTAATCAAAGGCGGGTCTCTGAAGTGGAAGATTTTTTATGTGCAGAACCTTCCGTTTTCACACTTGAGCAAATTATATATATATAGCTAGCGACTTAGTAGGTCTATGGCCTGCCCCCGAAACAAGTACTAGCGTATAGCATAACCAAATGGAAATGTGGCTGGGCGAAAGGAGGAGTCGAGATTTCAGGCTTGTAGAAGGAATCAATGAGGCGAATTGAGCTAGCTTACACTCCAAAGAGGATAAATCCCTTACTGAATGAATGTGCTTTTGATCAGTGACCGTAGAAACGACTGTGAATGCTTTCTATGATATCCTCTTTCTGGCTACCAAACGTGCTAATTGGTCAAAAGAGCTTATTCTGAGTTTGAATTCCCCGAATTCTGTAAGCTTGCCCTTAGCGGCCTGCTTTGTTCTGATTTCATTGTATTCCTCCGTATTCAGCATTCGCCGGTGTCACAAAAAGCAAAAGCATATCAATTCGTTGAGGCAACTAGTCTTGGGAAGGTTTACCACTGAATGAGAAAGGCCCCTAGGTAGATAGAACGTTTGTATGACCATTTCCAGATGTTTTATTTAAGGCATGTTTGCCGGCGTCCAATGTCCCCGTGTGTGATACGCGTACGAGGGACAACAAGACAGCGGGGAGTCTTAGTGACGGGGAAGAGCCGTGCATGAATTTGGAATATTTAAGAGCTTCTCCCTGACATCCACCCAAAGGAGTACCGTCAGCCCCCAAAAGGGGTACCATAACAGCCACCCCTGCTGGCTGACTGATTGCAGGGAGCGCAGGAAGCTAAGGCTCCATGTTCGGTTCTGGTAAAGAGGGCGGTGGGTAGGCTTGGAAGGAAAGTCAGAGTGGGGGCTTTTATAACCCACCACGGTTAGGGCTGGAGTAATGTTTGAAGGTGCTCATGATGATAGTCCTGTTCCACCAAGTGATTCAACCATGATTCCAGACATGGGGAGGGAGAAAGGGGGGCGTTAGCGGCTCGACCGGGAGTGAAAGAAAGCTCGACCGTAAGGGAGAGGGTGAAGCTCGAGTGCAACGAGAGGTTTGCAGAGCTCTACCGTAAGGTAGAGGGGCGCAGCTAAGATAGGGAGAGAGACGGAGGCGGGGCTCGACCGAAAGGAGAGGTGCGGAGGCGGATGCTCGACCGATAGGGAGAGGTGCGGAGGCGGGCGCATCCGTTTTCTTGCTCGTTTCAAGAGCGTAACTCTACTATCAAACTAAGATATAGTTAAAAGGGCCCATTTTTGATTCAATTCATGAATTAGTCCAATAGAGTTCACTGCATTTAGAAATATATATATTATTATAATAATATAGTATATCATTCGTGTCTCTGTTACAACACGGCGAAACGAAATAGTTCGAATGAAATCCAATGATAAAAAAGAATATAAGAATTTTTAGGCTGTACGGCTAATTTTCCTGGGATTGTAGTTCAATCGGTCAGAGCACCGCCCTGTCAAGGCGGAAGCTGCGGGTTCGAGCCCCGTCAGTCCCGATCTAGGATCCGATGAATCGATCAATTCATCTCTCCATTTTCTGTGAAGAGGGAAGATAAAGAGTCGAATCTAATTCCCAGCAGGAGTCTCCTTTTTTCGTTTCGCATTTCTCATCGGACAAAGAAAGTCAAGGTGGCTTGCTTCCAATAACTAGTACCGATTGATGGGGGAGAGACATATGTAGGTTGGTACAATCAGGGGTATCACCATATTCAGGATTCAAAGAGATACCATATTAGTCTGGCTTAGCTCATGAACTCCTAAACGGGAAGATTCCTAACTACTTAGATTTGTAAGACAAGAACGACTATCAAGAACTAGAAGAAGAGCTAGTACCCGTCCAGCGGCAGGAAAGAGAAGACTGGAAAGGCGAAGGGCTAGACAGAGAAGATCAAGGGGCGCAGCGGTGACTCGACCGTAAGGGAGAGGAGGGAGCTCGACTGTAAGGAGAGGAGCGAAACCGACAGGGCCCTATTGATTAATGAAAGAAAAGCGCCTATGCCTTGGGGAGAGATGAAATGGAAAATTAAGGGGGCGGGAGGTACCTATATCTACCCAGCCATGTGTGCCTTTTTTCAGCTTTTTCCAGATAAGATAAAGGGCTTTTTTTGAAAGAATCTGTCTTTTTCCTTAGCGAGTAGCTGCTGGTTTTCAATCCTCCCATTGATCGAGCGAGTTTCCGCTCTCTTCGTCGCGGCCGAGTGGATGCCAACTCAATCTGATTTGCCTCGCATTGACCTCCCCGTCTCTTTATCATAGATCAGCCCTGTCACCGCTTTCCCTGCAACAAAAACTTGGGCGAAGAAGTCCGCAATCAAAATGGAGAAAAAGTCAATTGCTTATTTGCTTAACACATCGCTGGATTAGCTGATTTGCCTGGTTCGTCTACCTTTCTCTCTCCGGGACCCTCCTTCGACTCGCACTCGCGAGATATAAAGATCCGGTATCTCGCTGCTTTTTTAGTCAAGTCAAGAACACACGCTTCAACTTGCACCTGCGCTAATCAGTGACTTGCTAACTTGCCCTGTTACTTGTTATGAGTGCTCGCTACTGATACACCCACTTGATATCAATCGGCCCCTATTAGTATTAGTCAAGCTTAGATTGGAAGCTGGTAGAAGCAGATATTTCATTTCCAGTTCAAGCACAGTTGATCCAGGCGGTTGGGGTAGGGGATGGGCACATATAGCAGGAATGGTATACAGGGAAAGGAAGGTACGCTCTAAAAGGGAATTCTGTAAGCGAATGCCAATGATAAAGACAAGGAGAAATGCCCAGAAGGAAGGCATTAATTAATTAAACAAGCGACGGGATGCCACTAAAGAAGCAAACTAAGCTAATACCAGCTCTTTTCTTGCTCCTCCCCTTTAATAATATATAGGGTTCTTGGAATGCCTCTTTGTCACAAAAAGAGAGGCCTCTATATCTTCCGACCCTACTTCACTTCCCCGCTCGTTAAACTCACACCTTGCCTACTGTCTTTGAATAATGCCTCATTCCAAGGCGTAAAAGAAAGGCTTATTATAGCATTGAATTGACCTATAGGAAAAGGGCCTTGTCGGCCACCGCTTGCTGACGACGGAACGCATCGTCAATTAAAAGTCCTCGCCTTGGACTTAGTTGGAAAGGTAGGTGTTTGGCATATCCCTTGCTTGCGAACTTATTTAGTCTTTAGTAGGGCGCGGGTAGCTTTGGAGATCCCATTCCTCACGTTTACCGTTGTCCCCAGACTTCACTCTTTCAACACTTGTATACTTTTGAAATAGTCAGGCGTGTCCCTGTCTCTGTCTCTAACAAGTGTGTGTGATCCACCGATTTACTGAGTGACTCTTTCTTAGCACTGGAGTCCCCATCTCTTAAAGCCTTATCAGACTTCCGATCTATCCCTTGTTTTTGCCGATTGAAGAAAGCCTTATATGGTCTCAAACAAGCGAGAAAAAGCCCTTTCTATGTTATTAGTAAAGCCTAAACACCCTGCAATCAAACTCAAGCGCCGAGCCCGATAAACGAAATCAAAAAAAGAGAATAGCCTCATGATACCCCGAGGAGGACGTTGCAACGAAGCTCAGTCCAAAGAAAGTAAGTAATTAAATATTTATTATTATAATAATAAGTGATAAGCGAATTCACTCATCCGGGGTCATAGTACAATTCATCTCTCGTTGCCTTCGATTCAAAGTCAAAGCGCTCGTTAAACTCACACCTTGGCCGAAAGTGGTCAATCAGGCTTCGCACCTTCTTCCCTGACTAAGCTTTCAGGAAAGTAAGCACTATACATCGGATTCTAACTAACAACCTCTTTTTACACAAACAGCTTTTTCTATTTAATAAGGAAAGATTGGCTTAATTCCCCTAATCTTCCTCAAATCCTACACTAGCCTACTTACTTAGGTCAATCAGTTCCTTGCCGCTGGCTCCCCCTTCGTCTTTCTTTTGGCGTGACTGTTTTTCTATCAATATCCGGTGATCAAGAAGAGAATGCCGTAATGGAATGGACGAGGCCTATTCTCATCTCTGCCCCTCATCCAGTTCCTAGTTTCTAAGCTACTGATGAATCTAGCTATGAGGGATTCCTCATCTCATACATCAGGGTCGAAACGAAAGAAGACAGGATAGACTTTGATACCTCAACTTGATTTGTTGATTGCTTCTTTGGTTGATTGATTCTTGAAGACAAGCATACAGACAGTGACAAAGTGACACAGATCCATTTCTGCTTTCATTTCATTTCCTGCTAGTGTGGTTGCACTTGGGTGGGACCCTTTCTTTCGTCCCTGCCACCATTCCCTGAATGAGTGAATGGCGGGTTCACTCCGGAACGGAACCTCTGCTCGAGTTGATTCCGTATTTGACTTTGGGGCCTTGGCCTTGGGGTTGGTTACTGCCCCTCTACCGATGCCTTCACGCTCCCTCTCTCTCGCGGTCGAGTGGTTTGGAGCTTCTCTTCTGCCCGACTCTATTGGGAAAGCAGCCGAACTCTGGACTTGATAGATTAGTAATATAACTCTGTCTCCTCGCCGGTTAAGCTTAGCTTCTCCGCTCCGTCACCTTTCGTTAAAACGGCTTGAGGCTCATCTTCTTTCTTTCTTGACTCGGATAGGAACCCGTCACCCACCCTTAGCTGACCTCTTTCTTTGATCTTGGCTCGAGCTGCGTCCTCTTCCTTCTTCCTATGGTCAAGCGCTTGTACTCCCGGTATGTCTTGTACTTGGGCTTTCCTTTTGAGTGCAGGAAGAAGTAATCTCGTGCGTGCTAGGCCTCTCAATACCAACTAATTCCTCACAGTCTCTGTTCCTTCTCCCTTTAGAGCGACTACCCCGCTTCTTCCCCTTATCCTTATCCTCCTTCATCCTCGTTGGTCCTTTTGGACTGAAAAGCTTTCTTTTCTTTCTTGTACTCAGTCAGGTACTTTAACACCAAGCCAATCTCGACAAAGACAAGTATTAAGCAAGTAAGGATGTGAGACCAATCTCAAGATCTTTGTAATGAATTTAGAAGAGTGCGATTCTCACCCTGGTATTCTACTAGAGTCGGCTTGATACAAACCCAATCTCGATTCAAGTCAAAGCAATGAGCCATGTGAGACCTGCGGAGCTACGTCTACGAAGCCTTAAGCGGAGAGGTGGAACCAAGCCGGTACTTAAAGAAAGGGATGAGAAAGGCGTTTAGGCACGAAAATACCAAGGGCAAGGTAGGATCAATCTAATTGAGCTCGTACGACAGGGTGGAAGATCTCTTTATAAAGTCCGGGCAGGGGGGGGATCCATTAACCAGTTAAGGCACAAAGTAGGCTCAGCCCATAGGATACGACTCAACCATTCCACGGGCCGATCTAATTCATTTTGAAGAGAAAGATTCTTTTCTAATAGACAGGAAGTATAAGCTCAAAGCAGAAAGGGAAGCCCGTAGCTAGACTAAGAGGTGCAAGTGGAATACAAGTCTTGGAGCTAGAGGGTGGACGAACGAAGTCAAGCAAGTCAGTCAGTTCAGTGACCAAGCCCTCTCCTTAACTGTTTCAATTAATCGATCCGGATAAAGGGAATTTGAACTTAGATTGGCTTTGTGTGAAAAAAGTCCAATAGCTGGGAGCGTAACAACTCAATTGATCTCCCGTCCCTCTCTCCTTAACTGAACTATCGTCCAACCTCTCCTGATAAGGAGAGTCTCTTCGTGAGGCTACGCCCGGGTCGGTCGGTCAAGGGTTGGTCTGAAGCTTCTCGGATTTGAAGTCTGAATTCCCTCTATACCTCTCGTTATCACTCGACTACCTGCGGCACCCATTGACTATATACTGAGCCTATACGCCATGCCATCCTATACCTTTCGGTCTGAAAACCTCTCTCCGCCGCGCCCCTTCGGCCTTCGCTGCCTCTCTATATTATATTAGCGAGAGTCTCGTTGTGATGCTTGACGCCTAGACGAGAGCCCCTGTCTTTAATAAGTAAGCAAGCCCTTCCTCTCCCCGTTGGTCAAAGCTCTAGGCATACCCAGGATTAAAGCCAACATCACGTGTGTATGATAAATATATGTTTCTATATATCATTTCTGAGGGCAAAGTCATGTGTAATAGCCTAGCGGGGGAGCCCCCTTGAATTTTCATTTTCTTTTTTTCCCCCTAAAAGGAATGGGTCATTCATTTACGAAGGGGCCGCAGACTACATTAATTCAATTTAGTAAAAGAGACAAAAGACTGAAAAGAAGAGATAGTTTCTAAGATTTTCTATGGTCGGTAAGGACGACAAAGACCTTTTTTTTTTTAATGAAGCCTATTTTTTCTTTTTTTTACTCCTCCGGCTCCGGAAGGGACCTACCTTTACCTTCTTTCCTTTTTTTTTCTTCGGAAGATTGGGAAGTTCGCATAGTCTAGCTGCTGGTCGTGCAAGCTACCTGAAATCGATTTTGTCCAAGGTCGACAATGGGGATTTTTTCCACTTTAGTTTTCCTAAGCTAACTTCTTAGTGGGAAAATCAGACTAAAGAGGGACATCTCTTTATCCGCGAGGACAGGCTTCGAATGAGTCTAGGTGATGGGGCTTTCCGGGATGAAGATGGCAATGCCTCCACGGGAAGAGAGAGATTGCCCACCACTGCTAGCCACTACTAAAAGAAAAGGGAGGGACCAAGACTACTACAATCTAACTAAATAGAAAGTCGAAAGACTATTCTATCTCAGGCACGGTTTTTCGAGATGCGTGAATCGCTAGTTGTAAGAGATCCGCAAGGGAGAAGAAGGCTAAGAATTTGTTAAGGAAGGAAATCGAAAGAAGTACTTCCCTCGGAGCATTGTATCAAAAAATTCCAAAAAAATCTAGAATATAGAATGTCGCGGGTTCCTTTCCCTTTTCAACTCAACTAGAGGAGATGGATATAGGCTTGCATTCCAAATGTATTATGGAAACTCCCCGTGATGGACTGGACATGAATCCTCAGTATGGAGGATTCCATCTTGTTTATATACGGATAAGCAAGTGTGGGCGACGAAGGCAAAGCGCCTAGTTTGTTGAAAAGTATGGCTTCGAAAGCCTTCTAATTCAATTCCAATTGTATATGGTTTCAGCTGATTACGAGCACAGTAGGGTAGTAATGCCTAAAGGTAAAGGAAGGGGAGAGACGAGGCACCAGAAAAAAAGAAAATGAAGCGAAAGTCCCGAAGCATTTTAAGGAACTAGTCGAAGGGGAGTTCGTTTTCACTTCGGCTCACACCAAAGAGGCAGGCGATGAGCCTGTAAAAAAAAGCAAGAAAGAATACAGACAATTCTCGGCACCGAGGAAGCACCGCAGGTCCTTGCGATAGGCGCAGGTTGGAGGAGATAACTTCTTGAACAAGCCAAGAGAAGAGTCAAAAAATGTGCTCGTGTGGACATACCAGGATCTGAAAAGAGACCCTTTTCAATTCAACCCATGATAACTATCACAAAAGATTGAATCCTCATTTTTTGAATCTATCTAGTCATCCACTTCGAATAGTAAGTCAATCCGTACCCCAGACTACGTGCCGTACCTACAAATCTGTCTACATGGTTAATTGGACGGCTTCCCCACTACTAATGGCGAACCCCCGGTATTCCCATCAATACTCCCAGCCTTTGACCATTCGGTTTGAGCCGAACATTCTTTTGAAAATGCTAACGAAGAAAAAAAGGCATCCTCAAGGAACCAGCAGAAAGGCTCTCAAAAGCAGCCGCTAGAGCTATTCACTATCGGTATTAAAGAAAAAGCTAAAGAGAAGGAGGAATGAGGAGAGGAACCCTCGATAATATACTGAATTTCATTTCACGCCTATAGAAGAAATAGAAAAAAAAGTCAAAGTAGAGGATGATGATTTATGGGGGGATTTACAGAAAAATTTCCATTCTTATTTATTTGAGAGGGAAGGATCCCGAGCGTAAAACAAGAAGAGTAAAGCAATAAATAAGAGTTCTATTGGCACGTACTGGAAAAAATCTATCTTTGCTTGGTCAGTACATCAGCGAAGCTTTTCCCGTTCCCTCTTTTTCAAATCATTCTTTTGCCAGTTGTTGTTGGAAACATAGGAGGGAGCTCTTCCTGTATTTAGGATTTCTTTTAGATAGGCATCCTTATTAGTTTAGTCCAAACAAAACTGGAGTGAAAACGATCTGTAGGGAAGAAGAAGGGCTACTAGTGAAGATGCCGAGAATGGCCGGAGATGACCGGTCTTAGTCAGAATCTGTTGCAAATGCATGTGAGGGAGGGAATGATTGCATTTGAGTCTGAGTCAGGGAAGGCTATGCCATGGCATGGAACTTCTTTGTACGAGTCTCTAAAGGCTTTGAAAGAAGAAGCAGCTACCCTTTCTCACTCTTCCCCGAACATCCAATCTCTTGATACGAATTGGAGACTATACAAGAGAGGGCCTCCTCGCCCCTGTTCTCGACTCCGGTGCTATTGACTAAAGTGGTGACATATCGGATCTTAACATGCGACAGGAGACGGGACTCAAGTTCTTAGTCACCCCGCGTACGAAGAACCGCTTAGCAAACTCCAAAGCACCAACTTACGATACTAACGATTTCTCTAACGAAAATGGAACATTCAATGGCGACATTAGCTCGTGATAACGCTCAGCCACCCGCTCATCTCCGATGACGATATCGTCACCGAGGATAGCGTAGCGTGTAAAAGGAACTCCTGGATATATTTGGGCTGCTACGAACCAAATCACCAATGGTGAGTTAATGCGAAAGTTCGAACGAGACTGTTCAGGAACATGGATTGTGGGTATACCTGCACAATAGCTTTCTCTACGAGCCTACAAGCTTAGCTTTGGTTTAGCTTCCAACTAAGGCTAAGGGCCTATGATAGGGTTCTCTGTTATGAGAACAAAGAGTTTGACAGTTATGATTGAAATTGAACGAATATTCATTTAGTGAATTGGTGAATATAACTTCCATCGACTAAGATTCTAGCACTCAGCTGTGCCATTTCTTTATTCCTTCAATGCGCTAAGCAGGAACCCGGGCTTTCAGAGTGCGGTAATCCAGTCTGTCTTTAACAACGGAAGGTTCTTGTCTCAATCCAATATATACTTTGCTACCTTCGCTACTCCTTTCTTCCGGCTTGAAGCGCCTCTTAGAATGACGTAAATAGAGCTCGTTCCTCTGCCGAGGGCCTTTACGTTAGCTCATCTTCCGCGGATACCCTTCCCGGCCTGAAAAGACAGCTGGTCAAAGATCATATATTTTCAAAAGAAAGGCTGGTCGGTCACAAGACATATCTTTCCATCTAGAATGTTCTTTCTAATCGATGCCATTGCTTTCCTTATTCCGTATTTGAGTCTTGCCCTCATCAAGACGGCTATACGGAAGAGTTGGAACTCATGAATCTCTTTGGAAAGAAAGCGGTTTTTCTCCTGGCTGGCCTATGATGATATAGAATCCCTTGGAAAGTTTCCTACTTTCAGGTTGGTTTCTTAAAGACCCGCTTTTAGTGTGCCTTGTTTTTCTTGATGGAATAGAGGTTTAATAGGACTCCCCCGATGCTGCTACGCCTCCTTACCGCCTCGGAAAGTCACTTCATACTTTTTTGGCGGACAAATGACATAGAATAAGATGGCATCGAAGAGAGAAGGACAGTTAATC